TAAGAGGTTTGATGTTAGTAACCCAATCTTTTATTAGAAAATACATTATATTGCCTTCATTAATAATAGCTAAAAATATTTTCCGTATTTTATTATTACAATCCCCTGAGTGGCACGAGGATTTGAAGGAATGGAATAGAGAAAAACATATTAAATGCACCTATAATGGTGTTCAATTATCAGAAACAGAATTTCCCCAAAATTGGTTAATAGATGGTATTCAGATAAAGATTCTATACCCTTTCTGTCTAAAACCTTGGCGAAAATCTAAGGTACGATCTAATCATAGAGATAAAAAAAAAAAGAAAAAAACTAGTTTTTGTTTTTTAACAGTCTGGGGAAGGGAAGCGGAACTTCCTTTTGGTTTTCCCCGGAAAAACCCTTTTTTTTTTTACCCTATTTTTAAAGAACTCGAAAAAAAAAAGAAAAAGGTGAAAAATAAATTTTTCCAAGTTCTCAAAAATTTAAAGAAAAAAATATACTTTCTAAAAGTTAGAAAAGAAAAAATAAAAAGGGTCATCAAAATACTTCAAGTTATAAAACTACTAATTAAAAAACTGAAAAATTTAAATCCAATTTTATTATTTGAATTTAGGAAAGAAAAAGTACATGAATTGTACGAAAATGAAAAAGATTTCAAAAGAATTCCTAAAATTCTTCGCGAATCGTCCGTTCTAATTCGACCAATGAATTGGTTAAATTATTCACTAATAGAAAAAAGAATGAAAGATCTTTCTGATAAGACAATAAAAATAAGGAATCAAATTGAACAAACCGCAAAAGAAAAGAAAAAAAAAAAGATAGTTCTAATTTATGATAATAAAAGATTGGAATCACAGAAATCTATTTGGAAAATATTAAAAAGACAAAATATCCGATTAATGCGTAAATCATACTACTTTATTAAATCATTCATTGAAAAAAGATACATAGATATTTTGCTATGTATCATTACTTTTTCTAAGATAAACACACAACTTTTCTTTGAATCAACAAAAAAGATCTTTAATAAAGACATTTGCAACAATAAAAAAAATAATGAACAAAAAGAAATTTATGAAACAAATAAAAATAAAATGAATTTTATTTTTACTATAAAAAAATTGTTTTCAAATACTGATAATACTGAGAATAGTAATAAAAATTCTAATATTTCTTGGAATTTATCTTCCATGTCACAAGCATATGTATTTTACAAATTATCACAAACCCAATTACTTAACCAATTCTTTAATCAGTATCACTTAAGACCTGTACTTCAATATCAAGGGAACTCCCCCTTTTTTAAGGAAAAATTAAAAAACTATTGTATGATACACAGAATATTTCATTCCAAACCAAAAGATAAAAAAATTAATACGTATGTAATGAACGAATGGAAAAACTGGTTAAAAGGTCATTATCAGTATAATTTATCTCAAAAAAAAAGATCTCGATTAATACCTAAAGAAAAAGAATGGCAAAATAGAATAAATGAACACCGTATGATTAAAAAAAAGGAATCAATACAATTGGATTTCTATAAAAAATACCTATTAATTCATTCCATGAAAAAAAATAACTATGCAACGAATTCTTTTATGAGTCAAAAAGATAAATGGAAAAAACATTATAGATATGATCTTTTATCATATAAATACATATACCCCCCTAATTTATACATTTCTGAATCAACATTAGAAATAAACGGGGCCCAAGAAATCCCATATTCTTTCAATACATTGAAACCTAAATCTTTTTATGTATCGGTAAGTATGCCTAGTAATGATTATCTAGAAAAAGTATATCTTATTGATGGGAATACCAATTTGGATAGAAAATATTTTGATTATAGAGTTCTTAATCTTTGTTTAGAAAAAAATATTGAGATCTGGACCAATGAACATATTGACATCAATATTAAGAAAAATACTAAAACTGAAATTAAGAATTTAAAAAAAATGGAGAAAAAAGATATTTTTTCTCCTACGATTCATCAAGAGATCAAATTATGCAAACAAAAAAGAACCTTTCTTGATTGCATGGGAATGAATAAAGAAAGGTTCTATAATACTGCATCAAATTCTGATACTATATCCAATCTAGAACCTTGGTTCTTCCCAGAATTTTTACTACTTTTTGATGTATATAAGATTCAACCTTGGATCATCCCAATAAAATCACTCTTTTTTAATTTTTATATAAATGAAAATAGTAAAAACATCAACGTAAATAAAAAAAAAAATCTTCATATATCATCGAAAAAAGATTTTGAATTTGTAAATTACAAACAGGAAGAAGACGAACAACAAGGCCAAGAAAATCTTGTATTGAATCTACTAAAACAAAATAAAAAAAGGGCTGTTGAAGAAGATTACGGAAGATTAGAAATGAAAAAAGGTATAAAAAAAAAAAAATGTAAGAACAAGAATGAAATGGAACTAGATTTCTTTTTGAAAAATTATTTACTTTTTCAATTAAGATGGGACGATTACTTGAATAAAAATATAATGAAAAATATTAGAGTATATTGTCTCTTACTTAGACTGAAAAATATAAATAAAATTGCCATATCCTCGATTAAAAGAGATGAAATAAAACTAGACGAAATGCTGATTCAAAGGGACCTATTTCTTACAGAATTGCTAACAAAGGGATTATTTATTATTGATCCAATTTTTCTATCTATAAGAAGAGACGGAAAATATATTATATATCAAACTATAGATATTTCATTGGTCGATAAGAAGAAACACCAAACGAATAAGAAATACACAAAAAATATATATATAAAATATCTTAAGAATAAGAATAAGAAAAGGGAGTTTGAAAAAAACATTGCACAATACAGCAACATATTTTTGAGTAGAGACAAAAATCATTATGATTTCCTTATTCCTGAAAATATTTTATCTTCCATACGTCGAAGAGAATTTCGAATTAGAATTTGTTTCAATTCCAAAAATTGTAATGTTGTGGATAAAAATACAAGACTTTACAATGAAAACAAAATAAGAAACTGTGGGCAATTTTTGAATGAGGACAAGCATTTTAATACAGATAATACAGATGGAAAAATTTTCATGAAATTCAAATTGTTCCTTTGGCCCAATTATCGATTAGAAGATTTAGCTTGTATGAATCGTTATTGGTTTGATACCAATAACAGCAGTCGTTTCAGTATGTCAAGAATACATATGTATTCACAATTTAGAGTTAATGATATTCCAATGAAATTGAAAAATTTTATAGTGGATTTCCTACATATCGTGTGACATATTCGGTAGATGAAAGCCAAAATATATACACTGTATAACATTCTAATACAAGATACTTATTTCCGAGTATAGAATTTTTAACTAGGAGGAGCGGAATCCCTTTAAGTAAAAAAAAAAAATTGAAATTGTTCTCTTTCGTTAATACATATATATAAAATAAACCACATAAACAAGAAACAAAGTAGTATGAATAAAGAATAAAAAAAAAATTCAATTTTTATGTATACTAGATGAAAATAACTGGCATAATAAATCTTATTATTTTTCCTGATCGGTAAAATTCACAGAAAAGAAAGATCGAAATCTTCATTTATGGTCAAAAATTCATTCATCTCAGTTATTACACAAGAAGAAAAAGAAGAAAATAGTGGGTCTGTTGAATTTCAAATATTCCTTTTTACCAGTAAGATACGGAGACTTACGTCACATTTAGAATTGCACAAAAGAGATTTTTTATCACAAAGAGGTCTACGAATAATTCTGGGAAAACGTCAGCGATTATTGACTTATTTGTCAAAGAAAAATAAAGTGCGTTATAAGAAATTAATGGATCAGTTAGATATTCGGGAACCAAAAAATCGTTAATTTCATTTGAATATTATTTTCTTATTATTATCCTTTTTATTTTTTAATTCTCTTTTTTAGTTCAGTTATCAGTTCTTAGTATTATATTTTTCATTTTAAGAAATTCATGAAATAAATAATTAAGGAAAAAATATGACTATACCAGCTACAAGAAAAAATTTCATAATAGTAAATATGGGTCCTCACCACCCATCAATGCACGGTGTTCTTCGGCTGATCGTTACTCTGGATGGTGAAGATGTTATTGACTGTGAACCTATATTGGGCTATTTACACAGAGGGATGGAAAAAATAGCGGAGAACCGAACAATTATACAATATTTGCCTTATGTTACACGTTGGGATTATTTAGCTACTATGTTCACAGAAGCAATAACAGTAAATGCACCAGAACGATTGGAAAGTGTTCAAGTGCCTAAAAGGGCCAGTTATATCAGAGTGATTATGCTAGAGCTCAGTCGTATAGCCTCCCATTTGTTATGGCTTGGACCTTTTATGGCCGATATCGGTGCACAGACTCCCTTTTTCTATATTTTAAGAGAGAGGGAATTGATATATGATCTATTCGAAGCCGCCACAGGTATGCGGATGATGCATAATTATTTTCGCATCGGAGGAGTAGCTGCGGATTTACCTTATGGCTGGATAGATAAATGTTTTGATTTTTGTGATTATTTTTTAACAGAAGTTGTTGAGTATCAAAAACTTATTACGCGAAACCCCATTTTTTTAGAACGAGTTGAAGGAGTGGGCATTATTCGTGGGGAGGAGACAATAAATTGGGGTTTATCAGGACCAATGTTACGAGCTTCTGGAATCCAATGGGATCTTCGTAAAGTTGATCATTATGAGTGTTACAATAAATTTGATTGGGAAGTAAAATGGCAAAAAGAAGGCGATACATTAGCTCGTTATTTAGTAAGAATCGGTGAAATGCAAGAATCCATAAAAATAATTCAACAGGCTCTAGAAGGAATTCCTGGAGGACCTTATGAGAATTTAGAAAACCGCCGTTTTCATACGACAAAGAATTCCGAATGGAATAATTTTGAATATAGATTTATTACTAAAAAACTTTCACCCAATTTTGAATTGTTAAAACAAGAACTTTATGTAAGGGTAGAGGCCCCAAAAGGAGAATTAGGAATTTATTTAATAGGAGATAGTAGCATTTTCCCCTGGAGATGGAAAATTCGTTCACCCAGTTTCATCAATTTGCAAATTCTTCCTCAGCTAGTTAAAAGAATGAAATTGGCTGATATCATGACGATACTAGGTAGTATAGATATCATTATGGGAGAAGTTGATCGTTGAAATGATAATTGATACTACAGAAGTAAAAACTATCAATTCTTTTTATAGATTAGAATCCTTAAAAGAAGTCTATGGACTCATAGCGATTTTTGTTCCCATTTTAACCCTTGTCTTAGGAATTACAATGGGAGTATTAGTCATTGTGTGGTTAGAAAGAAAAATATCCGCAGCAATACAACAACGTATTGGACCTGAATATGCCGGCCCATTAGGGATTCTTCAAGCTTTAGCAGATGGGACCAAATTACTTTTGAAGGAGGACCTTCTTCCATCTAGAGGGAATAATCGTTTGTTTGGTATTGGACCTTCCATAGCAGTTATATCAATTCTACTAAGTTATTTAGTAATTCCTTTTGGATATCGCCTTGTTTTAGCTGATCTCAGTATAGGTGTTTTTTTATGGATTGCCATTTCAAGTATTGTACCCATTGGTCTTCTTATGTCAGGGTACGGATCAAATAATAAGTATTCCTTTTCAGGCGGTCTACGAGCTGCAGCTCAATCAATTAGTTATGAAATACCATTAACTCTATGTGTGTTAGCAATATCTCTACGTGTGATTTTTTTTTTTTAAAAAAAAAAAAAAAAAAAAAAAAAAAAAAATATTTTTCTTTCTATTTTTCATTTTAAAACTTCATAGTAAGTAAAGATAAAGAAATTGAAAAAATATATTCATTTTTTTATTTAATATTTCAGTTCGATGAGTTAAACCAGATAGTTATATGAGTGAAACAAAACTGCTCCTCAATTTGCAGTAAAAAAAAATCTCATTCCCTAAGGTACAAGAAGGAAATTGAAGTAAACATAAGTTGTTTACCCCAAGATTTATATTATAGATTATTTGATTAATCTTCATATCTTGAAGCGGATGCAAAAGATCAACAGTACATTATTTCTTACTATACTGGGGATCAATCAAAAAGAAGTGAGCAGTTAGGAACACCAAAGTACACAAAGGATAAGTAATGTAAATAATGTAAGGTAGCAAAAAAGAAATTTTTGTATAAAACTTTGCATAAAAGGAATCATAATAAGGGCTTGAAATTTGTAGAAATGATAAAGCAGTACTTCCCCACGATTCCGATCTAGAGTATGTTACTAATCACTGATTAAAGAAATAACTATCAAGAACGAATTAATCCTTTATTTTCTTTGCTTTTATTTAAGTTTTAAGTTTTCACACAGAAAGAAGAACGGGAACAAGACAAAGAGAATGCAATAAAAAAAAAAAAATAGAAGAAAAATAAGAAAAAGGGAATAATAATGATTCATTAACGGAATGCCCAATTCTTTCTATTTATGACGAGTATTTGATTGAAGAATTAAGTTATTGCTGAACAAATATAAATTTTAGAAATTCTCATTATATCATTATAAGGGATGAGATCAATTCGGAAGTGCTTTTCCTTATTCTAGCAGATAGAATTTGATTGGTCAAATTGAGGACTCTTCAACCTCCAATGTATCTTTACATTCTATAGGGTCCAAGTCCAAGGAGAACGATTAGTCAGTCCTTACCTTACACATTTCTTTGTGGCCCATAGAGAAGCCGTATGAAACTTAGGCTTCATGTACGGTTTTGGAATAGCGATGAGAACAGTGATGTTATCATCTACTATAATTATCTAATAGTTCAAGTACTGTTGATATAATTGAGGCACAGTCCAAATATGGTTTTGGGGGATGGAATCTGTGGCGTCAGCCCATAGGCTTTCTAGTTTTTATAATGTCTTCTCTAGCAGAATGTGAAAGATTACCCTTTGATTTACCAGAAGCAGAGGAGGAATTAGTAGCAGGTTATCAAACCGAATATTCAGGTATAAAATACGGGTTCTTTTATCTTGCTTCTTACCTAAATCTATTAGTTTCTTCATTATTTGTAACAGTTCTTTACTTAGGTGGATGGAATTTTTCTATTCCGTACATATCTATTACTGAACTTTTTGTAAAAAAAAAGATGTTTAGAGTTTTTTTAATGGCAATTGGTATCTTTATTACATTAGTCAAAGCTTATTTATTTCTGTTCATTCCTATCATAACAAGATGGACTTTACCTAGGATGAGAATAGATCAGTTATTAAATCTTGGATGGAAATTTCTTTTACCTATTTCTCTAGGTAATCTATTATTGACAACTTCTTCTCAACTTGTTTCACTATAAAACTCTAAAAAAAAAATAAAAATGAAGAGATAACAATAATGATATTCTATATCCATAACTTCTCTCAACTAAGAGAAAGAAACATAAATTTTATTCATGGATATCTATAATATGTTCCCTATGGTTACTGGGTTCATGAATTATGGCAAACAAACAATACGAGCTGCAAGGTACATTGGACAAAGTTTCATAATTACCTTATCCCATACAAATCGTTTACCTGTAACTATTCAATATCCTTATGAAAAATCAATCACATCAGAACGTTTTCGTGGTCGAATCCACTTTGAATTTGATAAATGTATTGCTTGTGAAGTATGTGTTCGCGTATGTCCCATAGACCTTCCTATTGTTGATTGGAAATTTGAAAAAATTATTAAGAAAAAACAATTGCTTCATTATAGTATAGATTTTGGGGTATGTATATTTTGCGGTAACTGTGTTGAGTATTGTCCAACAAACTGTTTATCGATGACTGAAGAATATGAACTTTCTACTTATGATCGTCACGAATTAAATTATAATCAAATTTCTTTGAGTCGGTTACCAATGTCAATAATTGGAGATTACACAATACAAACAGTTATAGATTCAACAACGATTACCAAGATTATCAATTCCTAAGATTTGGTTTGGAAGAAAGTAGGATTAGCCAAAGAACTTTTAACTTTATTTTTTCTATATTCTTTTTTTATTCAATTATGAAGGTATCATAAAAAAAAAAGTCCCTTTCCTGAGTCCCTTAGTAAGGTCATGAAATATTTCGACTTCTTTATTTATCTTTTATTTCATAATGGATTTACCTGAATCAATACATGATATTCTTGTAGTATTTTTGGAATCAGTTATTTTATTAGGAGGTCTGGGAGTAGTATTACTTACCAATCCCGTCGATTCGGCCTTTTCATTGGGATTGGTTCTTGTTTGTATATCCTTATTCTATATTTCATTGAATTCCTTTTTTGTAGCTGCCGCACAGTTTCTTATTTATGTGGGAGCCATTAATGTATTAATCATATTTGCTGTTATGTTTCTGAACGGTTCAGAATATTCCAATGATTCCTATTTGTGGACCATTGGAGATAAGATCACTTCACAGGTTTGTACAAGTATTTTTTTTTCATTAATGACCATTATCTCAGATACTTCATGGTACGGAATTTTTTGGACTACAAGATCAAATCATATTATAGAACAGGACTTAATAAGTAACGTTCAACAAATTGGGATTCATTTATCCACAGATTTTTATCTTCCTTTTGAACTCATTTCTCTAATTCTTTTAGTTTCCTTGATAGGTGCAATTACTATGGCTCGTCAATAATCTAATAAGAACTTCCATTTTTATAATTCAAAGAATAAAAAAATATTCAATCTATTTTATTTTAATCTACTTTGAATATGTTATTTTGTCTTGTAATTATTCTATTCTAGTCAACTGAATAGGTTGAATTTTTGTTCATATTGAAATGAATCGAGATTGATGAGGAATTTGTCAATGATGTTAGAGCATGTACTTTTTATGAGTATTTATTTATTTTCTATTGGTATCTATGGACTGATCACAAGCCGAAGCATGGTTAGAGCACTTATGTGTCTTGAACTTATACTGAATTCGGTGAATTTAAATCTCATCGCATTTTCCAATATATTTGATAGTAGGCAATTAAAAGGAGAGATTTTCTCCATCTTTGTTATAGCCATTGCGGCTGCTGAAGCAGCTATTGGGCTATCTATTATTTCGTCGATCCATCGTAATAGAAAATTAACTCGTATCAATCAATCAAATTTGCTGAATAATTAGTCATAATTCTTCTATTTTCACATAGAAATAATTTAAAGAAATAAAAAGGAAGATCTTTCTATTAATATAAAAATTTCATAAAATAAACATGAATTGAATTCGTATGTACAACTCATATTTCATGGTTATTGAAAAGGAAATCAAAGTATCTTGGCCCTTTCTCATAAACAGATTGGAAAATCTATGGATTCTTCAAATTTTGATAAATCATTGATTCATCTGGTGTTTACAATATAAAATATAGAATTTCTTTTATTTTATAATTTGACCAGATCGAAAATTTTTTGTGTTCAAAACTAGAATTTATAGACCTAATGTCACATTCAGTAAAAATTTATGACACATGCATAGGGTGTACCCAATGTGTTCGAGCTTGCCCCACGGATGTATTGGAAATGATACCTTGGGACGGATGTAAAGCGAAGCAAATTGCTTCTGCGCCAAGAACCGAGGATTGTGTAGGTTGTAAGAGATGTGAATCCGCTTGTCCAACGGATTTTTTGAGTGTTCGTGTTTATTTATGGCATGAAACAACTCGGAGCATGGGTCTTTCTTATTGATATGTGACAAAAAACTCCACTTGAATCATTTGATTCCTCTTTACCGACAAAGGCCCGTACTCGAGAAAAGAAAATATATTCTTCTTCTCCCGAGCACGGGGGGTTTTCTAGTCAAAAATTATCTTGTCTTTATCACGAGTTCTTTTCCTTGGTTAACAATACTTCTTGTTTTACCCATATTCGCAGGTTCTTCAATTGTTTTTTTCCCTCATAGGGGAAATAAGATGTATAGGTGGTATACTATATGTATATGTATACTAGAGCTCCTTCTAATGACCTATATATTTTGTTATCATTTCCAATTGGACGATCCATTAACCCAATTGAAGGAAGATTCAAAATGGATCAATCTTTTTGATTTTCACTGGAGACTGGGAATCGATGGACTTTCCATAGGGCCCATTTTACTTACAGGATTTATCACTACTTTAGCTACTTTAGTAGCTTGGCCAGTTACTAGAAATCCGCGATTTTTCTATTTTTTGATGTTAGCAATGTATAGTGGCCAAATAGGATCATTTTCTTCTCGAGATCTTTTACTTTTTTTCATCATGTGGGAATTAGAATTAATTCCTGTTTACTTACTTTTATCCATGTGGGGAGGAAAAAAACGCCTGTACTCGGCTACAAAGTTTATTTTGTGCACTGCAGGAGGTTCCATTTTTCTCTTAATAGGAGTTCTAGGTATGGGTTTATATGGTTCCAATGAACCAACATTAGATTTAGAAAAATTAGCTAATCAATCATATCCTACAGCATTGGAAATAATATTATATTTTGGTTTTCTTATTGCTTATGCTGTCAAATCACCGATGATACCCCTACATACATGGTTACCGGATACCCATGGGGAAGCACATTACAGTACATGTATGCTTTTAGCTGGAATCTTATTAAAGATGGGAGCATATGGATTGATTCGGATCAATATGGAGTTATTAGCTCACGCTCATTCTAGATTCTCTCCCTGGTTAGTGATAGTAGGAATAATACAAATCTTTTATGCAGCTTCAACCTCTCTTGGTCAACACAATTTAAAAAAACGTATTGCCTATTCTTCCGTATCTCACATGGGTTTCATAATTATAGGAATTGGTTCTATAACTGGCATGGGACTCAATGGAGCCATTTTACAAATACTTTCTCATGGATTGATTGGTGCTGCACTTTTTTTCTTAGGAGGAACAAGTTGTGATAGAATACGTTTTTTTTATCTCGAAGAGATGGGCGGGATATCTATCCTAATGCCAAAAATATTTACCATGTTTAGTAGTTTCTCGATGGCTTCTCTTGCATTGCCAGGAATGAGTGGTTTTGTTGCAGAATTCTTAGTCTTTTTTGGAATAATTACTAGCCCAAAATATCTTTTCATGCCAAAAATTTTTATTACTTTTGTAATGGCAATTGGAATGATATTAACTCCTATTTTTTTATTATCTATGTTACGTCAGATTTTCTATGGATACAAGCTATTCAATATTTCAAACTCAAAAATTTTTGATTCTGGGCCACGAGAACTCTTTGTTTCGATCTGTATCTTTCTACCTGTAATAGGAATTGGTATTTATCCTGATTTTGTTCTCCCATTATCGGTTGACAAGGTACAAGTTCTACTATCTAATTATTTTTATGGATACTAATTTGATAAGTTTGATAATAAAGAATTTTAATTTTAATGAATTGTAAAGAAAATTTTAGAATTCTTTGACTTTCATTTTTTCACGATTCTTTTCGTTGTAGAATAAAAAAAAAGGAAGGGTGAATTCTAATTGTAATGAGATACATCTAGAGTTTTTGAGAACCATTTGAATAATTTCTCCATTCAAACGGTTTTCAAAAACTTCCAAAAATTTTCATTGTGTATCAGACGATGTTTTTATGTATTTGTTATATAGTTTTTTTTTTTTTTTTTTTTTTTCAATTAGTCAATTAGATATTAATTGGAATGAACCATAACTATGGAACCCGATTCCTAAAAGATTGATCCCAAAATAGCATATCCAAATTAAGAGAAATCCTATAGAAGCCACAAATGCCGAATTCGTGCCTTTATCTTTCAATTTTGGATTTGTTCTAATATGTAAATAAATTGCAAATATGGTCCAAGTAATGAATGCCCAAGTTTCTTTAGGGTCCCAATTCCAATAAGAGCCCCATGCTTCATTAGCCCATACTGCTCCAGAAAGAATGCCTATGGTTAAGAAGGTAAACCCTAAATTAATGAAACGATAACTCCAATAATCCAAATGCTGAATTAATTGGTATTTGTAAAAATTTTGAAATGAGAGAGAATAAGTATTTTGAAATACACTTCCTTTTTTGTTCAAATATTCCATCTCACTAAAGAAAAACGACTTCCTTTTCTTTTTTAAACTTAAAAATTGATTTTTTTCAAAAAAAAAATCAATTTTTTTTTGAAATGTAATCACTATAAGAGCAACTGATAATAACGATCCACATAAAAGAGCTGCATAGCTCAATAGCATCATACTGACATGCATCATTAACCACTGAGATTTTAAAGCAGGTACTAATATTGCAGGTTGATGCATTTCAGTTGAAAAACTTGATGTGACGAAACCTTGGGTAAAAATGACACTTGGTGCAGTTATTGCACTTAAATAATTTTTAGGATTCCCAAGATATAGAATCATATGAATAATAGAGAAACTCCAAGAAAGGAAAATTAAGGATTCGTATAAATTACTTAAGGGAAAATGTCCCGAAGAAATCCAACGAATAACTAAAAACCCTGTTATAGACAAAAAAGTAGTTATCATCCCTTTTTCCGACGAATTACGTAATCCTTCAATTTCGTAGACTAAGAAGTTTATCAAAAAAATCATAATCACAATTAAGATGATCGAAAAAGAAATATGAGTTAATATATGTTCTAAGATCGCAAATATCATAAAAATAAAAAAGGGTCCCTATTAAATAATTGAGATCGGGGATTAAATATATTTTAATATTCTATTAAATCTGTTGTGTCTATATTTTTTATTATTATATATATATATATGCCGCCACTCGGATTCGAACCGAGATGCTCTAGCACTGCTTCCTAAGAGCAGCGTGTCTACCAATTTCACCATGGCGGCTTACCTGAAAGAATAATAGGAAATTTGTTAAGATTCAATAGAGTTTAGGAAACAATGAAGAAAGATGCATTTTCATTCATATGGAAATGTGAAAAAATACTAAACTAGTATTTTCATAAATTTAGTTAAAAAAAAAAAAATTTTCCATACTAGAAACCTAACTATAAATCTAGAACCTCTATTCACTTTCTATCTTATATATAAGATAGAAATTAATTCTAGTGAAATAATTTCTATTTTTATATACTTTATATCTATTTACTATATTCTTTCGTATTATAGTATATATTCTTTTACTAGTTAGATAAAGTTTTTATATTCTATTAATATTCTGAATTTCTTCATATTTAATATGAATCTTTTGAATATTACATTTTATTTACTTTCTTATTATATAAAAATATAGATAAATATATTAATAATAAGAAAATTTTATATTACTTTTTGTATATTCTTTATCTTCATTCTAAAAAAAAAAATATTAAAAGAAAATATAAAAATTCAATTTTAATATTTTCTTTAATTCATTTTTTTTTTATTCTATTTTTATGTTATGAAAGTAAATTATGCTCTTATATTTCTTATATTATTGAGAAAAATTTATGGAATAAGTATAGATAATGACTAATAAAGAGTAATTTCTTTTGAACAATAAATGTCTTTCACATACAAAGAGAAAAATGAGTCACCTATTTTTGAATGGCAGTTCCAAAAAAACGTACTTCTATGTCAAAAAAACATATTCGTAGAAATCTTTGGAAAAAAAAAGGTTTTTTAGCGGCAGTAAAAGCTTTTTCTTTAGCTAAATCTGTTTCCACCGGACAGTCAAAAAGTTTTTTTGTGCGGCAAAAAAAAGTCTTGAAAAAATCTTAATTGACATGTATTAAAGAAATTACAATTTTTTTTTTTTTTTTTTTTTTATTTGAAGACAAAAATTTTAAATTTACTAATGTATTTTCTTTTTATTATTGTTTTGTTTTTTTCGAAAGAGATCTGAATTGGTGAATTGGAAACAATTAGAAGAAAAAAAATAATTTATTTTCTTATGGAATATACATATAAATATGCATGGATAATATCCCTTTTTCCGCTCCCAGTTACTATGTCAATAGGATTTGGACTTCTACTTATTCCGACAGCAACAAAAGAAATTCGTCGTATGTGGGCTTTCCTAAGTGTTTTACTGCTAAGTATAGCTATGTGGTTTTCGGCCAATCTGTCTATTCAGCAAATAAATGGAAGTTTTACCTATCAATATCTATGGTCTTGGACCATCAATAATGATTTTTTATTAGAGTTTGGACACTTGATCGATCCACTTACTTCTATTATGTCAATACTAATTATTACTGTTGGAATCATGGTTTTTATTTATAGTGACAATTATATGTCTCACGACCAAGGATATTTGAGATTTTTTGCTTATATGAGTTTTTTTAATGCTTCAATGTTGGGATTAGTTACTAGTTCCAATTTGATACAAATTTATATTTTTTGGGAACTTGTGGGAATGTGTTCGTATTTATTGATAGGTTTTTGGTTCACACGACCCGTTGCAGCAAATGCTTGTCAAAAAGCTTTTGTAACTAATCGTATAGGAGATTTTGGTTTATTATTAGGAATCTTAGGATTTTATTGGATAACCGGTAGTTTCGAATTTCGGGATTTGTTCCAAATAGTGAATACCTTGATCCATACTAATGGGGTCAATTCTTTATTTGTTACTTTCTGTGCCTTTTTATTATTTGTCGGTGCAATTGCTAAATCCGCACAATTTCCCCTTCACGTATGGTTACCTGATGCCATGGAAGGCCCCACTCCTATTTCGGCTCTTATACACGCTGCTACTATGGTAGCAGCAGGAATTTTTCTTGTAGCTCGACTTCTTCCTCTTTTCATAGTTATACCTTATATAATGAATCTCATTTGTTTAGTAGGTATAATAACAGTACTTTTAGGAACTACTTTAGCTCTTGCCCAAAGAGACATTAAAAGAAGTTTAGCTTATTCTACAATGTCTCAATTGGGTTATATTATGTTAGCTCTAGGTATAGGTTCTTATCGAACTGCTTTATTCCATTTGATCACCCATGCCTATTCTAAAGCTTTATTGTTTTTGGGATCCGGATCCATTATTCATTCAATGGAACCTATTGTTGGATATTCACCAGATAAAAGTCAAAATATGGTTCTTATGGGAGGTTTAACAAAATATGTT